GAAGGCATTATAACTACAGTACGCTACCTCCAAAATCAAGATCTACATCCCGTCGCTACCCTTTCAGCCCTTTAAATGTTCATCTTCCCGCGTGAGGGTGATCAGCGTTCTCGTTCACGAAGCCAACCGAGTTGCTCATGGGAAGGAGCATGTGAGGGAGAAGGACCAAACTTCGTCTCTTCGAACGGAGCCCTGGTTTCCTTTTTGATACTATGTAACACCTCCTCATCAACAGACGTTTCCCGAATAACCATTCATTTCATGAAAAACCTGCGCTTGTTAGCAGCTGAATCACTCTCTCCTCTCGTAGTGGGCCTTTTCTCATCCTTATCGTACGGGACTAGAGCAAGCTGGCTAAGCCGCATCTTCTGCTTTCTTTGCATTTTGCATTTGTCTTTCAAAAACCCGTTCTTGCTGTTCTTTCATCAGCAAATGTGGCAAACTACTGGTGGTCTTTTCTTCAACTATAAGATCTCTGCTCAAGTCTTTAGAAAGCAAGAGTCCTGCTGTTGGAGTAAAGGCATGCCTTTAGTTAAGGTAGCGAGTTACTTTCCGGTGAGATGGTCGTTATATTTAGAGAAAGTAAAGGCGCCCGATTGGAGCTCATTGGTTCAGCAGGAAGAGGAGGAAAGGATAATTTACTACGAGAGTGCAGGGATTTGCTCCTCAATAGGTATCGGGGTACGGATAGAGTACATTGAAACAGATTGCTTGGTCGCTTTAAGAATGGCTTTCTACGACGTTAGTGAGAGCAGAGTCCAAAGCAAAACCAATTAAGCTATTATAATTATAGTATGATAATGAATTCATTGGTGGCAAAGCTCTAAGCCTGCAGACGGATATCTGTCGGGACCCGAGGATACCTGCGATGATGAGGTTCCCATGATGATGACATGCAACGTCATATCCGTCCGAACAGACTGAACATCTAAAGAGCTCATCGTTGAGCTAGACCGGAAAGATGAACGCCGAGCTAAGGGCGAAATAGCCCGAGACTGTAAGGGGTGCTGAGAATGAGGTACAGGTCTCTGTCGATTTAGACGGCCGTGGACCCGGCCGGCATTCAAAGCATGAGAAAGCCTTTGTTAAGCAAGGTAGGAGTAGGAGGGAGTAATTCTGTTAGGAAAGAAAGGTAAATCATTCTCGTAGGGCAGGCAGTAATTTCAGGTCTCGAAGGTACCTTATAAAGTGAAAGTAAAGGCATCATCTAGTAGGGCATACGTCCCCCCATCCGTATCTATCATATGTGTTGGGTGAAGAGCTAAGACAATGCCTGGGCCGGGGGGCAACAAAATCAATTGAATAGACAGCGGTAAGCGTATCGATTCAAGCAAGTCCGACTAGTTTAGGCGCCGCCTTCCAGACTTATGATGAACCGCCGGGTGGTATGAACTCCAGAGCCCTATTCTGGTTACAGAGTGCGGGTAGTCGACTAGTAGGTTAGCAAACAGGTGAATCAATAGGCTTTGCTCCTGCCTTCGCTTCCAGGAGAGAAAGAGTACTGGCCTGAAAGCTCTTTTTACACAAGATAGGATGGCTGGGAGGGAGTTCTTGAATGCCGAATCCCTGTATTTCATACCCGTCGGTAGGCTTTCTTCCCGCGACCCGATTCCAGTGTATCGTAGAAAAGATACTTCGCTGCTGGTTTGGAACCCTGAGCAGACTCCGGTGATATTGAATCAGCCAGAAAGAAGGTTAACTCCTCACCTTTGAAATGGAGCTTGAGCTGCTAATAAGTCAATACCCTCTGTTCTTATTTCACACTTCCATAAATAAGGGAAGAAGTCTGTAGGAAGCTACCCGAAGATAGGACATTCATTCCTCACTTTTAAGGCAACGCCTTTAGCTACTCAACTACTTGAGCTCATTCGATACCAGACAAGCGCTCATTGGCTACCAGGGCGCTACCAGAACTACTCAGATCGCTTCCTAACTCCTTTAATTTAATAGGAGTGCGTATGAGAGAATCATGTTAAAGAGAACTATGAGGAAGCATAACCTAGTAAGAAGAAGAGCTAGCAGCGGAGAAGATCCGCTATTTGAACACCGCTTACTGTACCAGCGGTTGCTGATTCAATTGGCTTAGATTCAATAGCTGCCGAGTCGATAACCGGATTCTTCAATACGGATACAAAAGCTCACTCATTCCGGAATGGTCGAGTAGATTCATGAGAGGGGAACCACTGCTTGACTGGAAAGACGAAAGGCGGAAAAAGGCTCCTTAACCCACTCACTCTGAAACCCAGAGAAAGAAAATTAGCCAAGCCTAAAGCCCGTAGGGTGTAAATTGATAAGACCAATAGGGAATCAAAAGGCAAGATTGAGAGATAGAAGGCCAGGCTTGTCGCCAAGGGGTTCACTCTGAAAGAGGACATCGACTACACTGAGACCTTATCCCCGCTTTCTATTCCTTCCCGGCCTGCTGTCGTCAACGGTCCGCTTCCTTGAATGAGAGTTGGTCTTCCCGATCCACGAATACTGTCTGTTGTCCTTTACTTGTTTAGTGGCATCTGTCTTAGGGCATCTGGAATTCTCAGTTTCGGTATTATAATTTGTAAACGGCCGAACTAAGCTAAGCGCTTGGCTTGTCTTATTAGGTTCCCAACCGACCTGTACATTAAATATCGAAATCCGTTACAGAAAAGAATTAACATAACGAGGCTTGGAGTATCTAAAACTAAGTCCAGCGAACTGGAAGTCTCTTCAGACTCCCTCATTGCTTGGCTATCGAAGTGGACTTGTACATTGATAGCCTTTCGCGTGCGTCGACACGACATGCTTACCTTTCATTCTTTTACCCTTCTTCTCCCTCGGCTGGAAGGAATAGAAAGAACACAACTATCATAAATAAAGCCGGGAGAACTCCTATATATTACATTACAGCGGGAGAAATTCCTACATGAAAGAAAGCTACACCCATCCTAAAAAAAAGATAAATAAAGGTACAAGGCTCTAAGAGAGAGCCATGCTGAAGGAGAGACCCGAACAGAGACTGGGACGAACAAACAGAGACGCGAAGCGCATCGAAGAGCTTCGTTAAGCCCGTTAATTCTGTACGTAAGATAATATCCCACAGGTCGATCAATCAATGAAATAATTACTACAATTGTGGTGGTACCAACATGGCCAGTTAGCTCAGAAACCCTCTACCCACTATAAGAAAAGTAGAGGCGCTTACCCACTCTAATAGTTCGCCTTACGGCTCACCTTGGAAGTATGGCTTACCTGAAAAACTTCCACTCCCCTCGTTGACAATCACCAATGAACTACGACCACGGCCAAGATTCTTTCTACCACGACCTCGCGCGGTAACCTGTGTTGCTTTAAAATAAAAACCGTTATGGTAGTCACCAGTCCTCTGGCCTTGGGAAGGCCACCTCCTACACTACAATAGGTCATTGAAGGCGAAAATCCGACGGATCAACCGTTACGGGACAGAAGCTTTAGCACTCAATCTGTCTCTGTTGCTGCTTCCCGGTAACATTGATCAAGAAATTTACGGGCGGAACCTTCCTTTAAGTCTATCGAGTGCCTGACTTCTCTATTGATCTGACCGGCTCGATTGAGACAGAGAGTAAAGGTGCGAATCGGCTAAAAGGCTGAGTCCGAGACTGGGAGAAGAACTAGCAAGAAATGCAGACTTCGCTCCGCACCTTTAGGTAAAGATCCCCATTGTCCAATCTTCCTTTAATGGATATATTCTTAAATGTAACTTCCGGTAAGAAAGGGGATAGATTCTCGAAAAAAAGATGTGCTTCTTCTTGATGCGGCAGACTGCCTCTTTCTAGATAGATTCTATGGATGCTGATCTGTCTCTTTATTGGACCAAAGAGTGGCTCTCCGCGGAGTTCGTTCCGATGCCTGTCGTGCCTTGCAAGATTGAGATATCAAGGCTGGTACCAAAGCAAAGAGAAGAATAAGAATCTAATCTCTGCTGCCCACAACATAAAGGGGCTCATTACTCGTTTTCGTATTGGATTGGGATGGGACTATCCAATAAGGAATTCCCTTCTTCTTTCATTTCACTACTCCTTTCTTTCAACTTTCAAGGCTGCTTAGTTCGTAGTTGAAGGAAGGTCTCGTATCCCGAGATCTATGTGAAGAGAATAATCTTCGGTGAGTGAACAATGAGGCTATGCTTTCTACAAGGCACTGTAAGCTCATGGTCAATCCATTCATCGAAACAGAAGGACGGCCAGCCCATAAGAGAAGAGGCTTATCCATGTAAAAAACACAATAGACGAGCTCAGAAGACCTTGCCTTTGAGGCTAATTCGAAGAAGAAGATTCCGGAATAGTCCAACCGGGTAAACCAATTATTATCCTTCTTCTCGTCCATCTTAGCAGAGACGAAAGGGAATCGGTCAGGAATAGCCTTTAAGGATTCTAGCTCCTCTAGACCATACCTGTTTAGCCGATGTCTTAAATATAAATAAGACTGGTAGAAATTTTAGGAAAAATAGCATTTAGAAGCCATGACATGACCAGCTGATTTGTGGCACTCCAGTCAGCCATCTTGGTCTCACTCATATTGGGGATCAGAGAAAGAAAGCGGGCTGACCTCAAAAAGAAAAAGAGGTTCCTGCCGCTTTCCTACAATGAACAGACGAACCGAGCGAGCCCAATGCAAAGAACTCCAGTGAGGAGATCTGGTTACCTTTTTTTCTAATATGTAATACGAGGAGGTAATTTGTTGATACCGAGAATGATAGAAGAAGCTTCAAAACCCCTGCTTGAGAATCCGGTCTTTGAGAAGGAGCTACATGTGTTCTTGTTCGAGAATCTGCATCCCGTCGAATCAGCTGTGAGGGTGAAAAGGGCTTACGACGAATAGGCTCTTTGATGGGGCATTACTGGGTCACTATAAATATCATACATAAGAGAAGAAAAAGGGTAAGTAAAAGAAAGGCATTGCGTCCTTCTCTTTTCCAGTACAAGAGTTCCTATTTTGTGCCCGAGACGAAGGATGGATTGATTGCCCGACTATCGGCAAGAGTTGACTGACTTCCAGGAACTCCTGCAACGTTTTTGGTTTCTTTCTTAGTTTTTAATATATCTTTGGTCACTTTCTTTGTGCAAGTAATCTTATTTTGCTTCGAGCACAGGGCTTCACAAGTCAAGTAACGGATCCCATTACTGTAGGGCTTCCCGCCTGCTCCAATAGAGCTCTTCCCGCCTTCCAGATAAAACCTAGTGAAAACTTGTTTTATAGGTTGGTTTGAATGGGGGGTTGCTCCTATCTTGACTCGATGCTTGGTCACTAGCAGACTTGTCCCTCCGCGGATTCGTAGACCCACTAAAGTCAAGGTAGGTCAAAGAAAGGACTATCTCCGGTGGATCTTCTAACTTCAGTCTGTGGTCGTAGAGAAGGAAAATAGCCTAATTTCGGGGCTGGAGAGGTCGGAGAAGCCTCTGATTGACATAGTTTCCTATGGCAAACACCCTCCTCTTGCCCGCACCAGACTCAACTGAATGCGAGAACCCGCCAGGATAGCAAAATAAGTCACCAGTACTGTCAAACTCCATCAGAATACTTTATGGAATTGTAACAGAACTATTGGCTGATATATTGGATAGCCAATCATTCCATTCATCACGAGGTGGTAATGGATGACCATAAAAAAGGCTGCTGATCCTTTCGATGTAAGCTTCTGCGTCATTCCTAATGCTAATGCAGGGTTAACAGACATCGATAAACGGAGCATAGCGAACCAGAGTCACTGTGATGTAAAATTGGCAAATATGCCTCTTTCACGGCGAGACTGACCAGGTCGCTTACGATCCGTTGGCAGAGCCTTCCAAGTCGGTTCCCACGAGATTCCCTGGTAAAGGGGGCGTGAGAGGGCTTGATATAGGTACCGATTGGCTAGTTTACGTATTAACCCCAATCTCTGACTTCTGAAAATTTGTGAACGTCAGACATAGGATCAGTTATGCTAGCAAACAAAGACGGAGAAATCCGTTTTGCTAACTTAATCGCTCTAGATAAACTAAAGAACGATAAGTAGAGTTTAACTAGCATATCAGCTTTCTCATCCCTTTTATATATAGATTTGTTGTCTATGAAAGGATGGTATGATCCTAAGGTAACCTGATCTAGTGAGTGATACGTGTACAGATAGTTTAGTATGAATATCATACGAGGTAATCCCACCGTACGCCTGTTGAAGTGTTACTGCGCACTGCTTCAGATATAAAGCAGTAAACAGAGCGCCGCGCCTGACCGGCGATTCAAACTACCTGCTTGGCAAAGAGGTATGCTCCGATACAGAGCTCCTTGGTTAGGTTAGACCATCAGTGACTACTAAAATAAACTTATTACACATTGACTTTAGTAGCCGAAGATCTTCCACCATTGGATGAGTCTAACTATAGATATCCTATAAAAAAAGTTTTCCAGATGGAAGCCTATTATCTAAATAGATAAGCTTCCTACGCTGGTTTGGTTACCTGCATGAGGCCGCTTGATATCATATCTTACCCCACCCGGGTGGCTTCCGCGTCACCCCCAGTTGCTCCATTCTGGATCCCTGAGTGATAGAATAGCTATAAGCTAGCCCACCTCACCTTGATGAGTTTCACTAAGAAACCGGGGGGTGCCTATTTGACTAACATAGGGCTCTGCCTTACCAAGCAGAGTGAGGTTAGAAACTCAAATTTTGTGATAGGACTGACCTGACCCTGGTGAGAACCAGCCTATCACGCCACCGAGGTTCCGCCTCGTTGGCCTTAGTCTTGCGATCTAAGGGTGAAGGAGTCATCCAGCCACCGGGATTGGTTACCCGGTTTACCCCTATCCGTATCTACATCTACGTCCTGATTGAGTTACATAGAAACTAAGAGAACTTGAAAGCAAGAGATCCAACAGGAATATTATTTAATTATATTTAGAAATAATATAGTTCAAAATCCCCCGAACCTCTGATCCGATAGCAGCTATAATATGCATCTACGACTAGCTACAGGAACTAGATGAAAACTTCTACAAAAGGGTATCGAAGAATGCATTCTGACATCGAGTCCTCAATCAATGTAGATGATTCAACAAGGTAGACCGAAGCAACTCGTCGATCAGCTATCACCACATCGTTGCCGAGAATGGCATAGCGATCAAACTAGTGCTAGTGACTGTCTACGGCTACGGCTTATGCCTTCACTCGGGGGGGAGCACCCATCCAAAAAGCAGAAAAGTGAAGAAGTGCAGAAGGAAAAGGCAAACCCTCGGATGGACCTAAACTAGACTCAGTCCGAGCTCCTGCAAGAGGGTCCAAAGTAGAGTGGCACGGAATCGGCCGGAAAAGACAGATCAGAGAATTGCGTATATTGAGTGAGATGCCGCTTCAAAGATGCTGCTTACCTAGGATGGTGTGCTTTTCGCTCCTTTGGCTTTCTTTCTCCCGGAGACCATGCCATTCCTCGACACCGACCTTCAAACAAAGTCAGATGAGGAGCTGGCTTCCCTAAAAGTTGCTCTGGCTGACTTGCCCGTTCCGCTTCTCTC